CAAATACAGGAGTAAAAATAGGAATAAGTAACCATATGAGCCCATAAACCTCTTTTAAGGATTCCGATCTGGAAAAAGAATTGATAGCTTGTACTTTTATCGTATCAATTATCATTTCAACGATCAACTTCTCCCATAATAATATCTATACTACCTAGTATTGTCATAATATCGGCCAATTTCATTTTTTTAACTAGCTGAGGAAGAATTTGCAAATTGATAAAACCAGGTGGACGAATTTTCCATCTCCAGGGAAAAACACTCCGATCTCCTACCAGAAAAATTCCCAATTCCCCCTTGGGGGCTTCTACTCTCACATAAAGTTCTTGTTTAGACAATTCAAAAGTGGGCGAAGGTTTCTTACTAATGAATCGATAATCAAAATCATTCCATTCAGAATCCTTTGTTTTATCAAAACGCCGTACCTCTAAATTCTCATAAGGCCCTCCGGGAATTCCTTCCAGGGCTTGTTGAATAATTTTGATGGATTCCACCATTTCACCGATTCGGACTAAATAACGGGCTAGTGAATCTCCCTCTTTTTGCCATTGTACTTCCCAATCAAATTCGTCGTAAGACTCATAATGATCAATTTTACGAAGATCCCACGGAATTCCGGAAGCTCGTAGCATTGGTCCCGATAAACCCCAATTTATTGCTTCCTCTCCACTAATAATACCCACCCCTTCAACTCGTTCCAAAAAAATAGGATTACGCGTAATAAGCTTTTGATATTCAGTAACCCCTGTTAAAAAATAATCACAGAAATCCAAGCATTTATCTATCCAGCCATAAGGTAGATCAGCAGCCACCCCTCCGATACGGAAATAATTATGCATCATTCGCATACCTGTGGAAGATTCGAATAGGTCATATATCAATTCCCTCTCTCGGAAAATATAGAAGAAAGGGGTCTGCGCACCGATATCTGCCATAAAAGGGCCAAGCCATAACAAATGAGAAGCTATACGACTCAGTTCTAGCATAATTACTCTAATATAGCTCGCTCTTTTCGGTACTTGGATATTTCCCAACTGTTCTGGTCCATTTACCGTTATTGCCTCTGTAAACATAGTAGCTAAATAATCCCAACGTGTTACATAAGGAAGATATTGTATAATTGTTCGATTTTCCGCAATTTTTTCCATTCCTCTGTGTAAATAACCCAATACGGGTTCACAGTCAATAACATTTTCCCCATCTAGAGTAATGATGAGTCGAAGAACACCGTGCATTGATGGGTGTTGAGGACCCATATTGACTATCATGAGGTCTTTTCTTGTAGTCGGTACAGTCATATATTTTTTCCCCGATTCATTATTCCACGAATTGCTGAAAACCAAATGAAGTTCATTAAAAATAATAATTAATATTTATAATTCTAATTATTATTATTATAAATATTATAAAATTATTATTATAAATATTATAAATAAATAAAAAAAAAAATGAACTTAACGAGTTTTTGGCTCCCGAATATCCAATTGACTAATTAATTCTTTATAGCGTACTCTATTTTTCTTTGACAAATAAGCCAGGAGTCGTTGACGTTTTCCCAGAATTTTACGTAGACCTCTCTGAGATAAATAGTCTTTTCTGTGCAATTCCAAATGGGAAGTAAGTCTACGTATCTTATTGGTGAAACTGAATACTTGAAATTCAACAGACCCCCTATTTTCTTTTTTTTCTTCTTGCGAAATAACTGAAATGAATAAATTTTTAACCATAACAAAAAATTCTGCGTCCCTTTTTCTTTATTTACATTACAAATATAGATTTTACTAATCAGTAATAATAATGCCAGTCATTTTAATTTGTTATACACAATAATCGGGATTTATTCGTATACTTCTTTTTTTTTTAATTCACTTAACTTAATTGATAATCAATACAATTTTTTTTTTTTTTTCAATTTTATTCAAATATAGATAAAAAATTTCTAACCTACAAAAGAGAAGAATTTTGACCTAAGATAAGAAGATTATGACGACTCATTACTTACTAGATAGAATTGCTAAGATCAAGGTCAGGTAATCAGTATCATGTACCATAATCTAATATAACAACATAAGGCTGTATATATTTGTTTGTGTTCATATACCATGTCAGAGATGCCGCTTGATCCATGTAATGTAAATGTATCATCAACTAATTATCAATCGTGGATACATATGTATCCTTGACATAATGAAACGACTACCATTATTGGTATCAAACCAATAGCGATTCATACAAGCAAAATCTTCGAATCGATAATTTGGCCAAAGAAATAATTTGAACTTAATAAATCGATTTGTATCTACATCAAGATACTTATCCTCATAAAAAAATTGACCACAGCGCTTTACATTGTTCCCATTGCAAAATACTTGATTTCTATCCCCAACATTGACATTTCTTGAATTGAAACAAATGAGAATTCTCAATTCTCTACGACGTCTAGGAGATAAAAAATTATCAGGAACAATAAAATCATAAAAATTATCGTTTCTATTCCCATTTTCGTGTCGTGCAATGGATTCATTAAGACCATTCTTATCAACATTTCTTTTTTCTTGGTATCTTCGATTAGTTTGGCGCTTACTCTTATGCACCCGTGAAATAGCTATGGTTTGGTACATGATAAATTGTCCGTCCCATTTTATGGATAGCCGAGCTGGTTCAATAATCAATAGTCCCCTTTTTATCAATTTTGTAAGAGTTGTAGACTTCGGAATCAGCATTACATCCAAACTTATTTCGTCCCTTTGAATAGAGGATATAGCAATTTCCTTTGGATTTCTCAATCTAAGGAGTAGGCAATATACCTTGATATTATTTAGTATTTTTTGATTAAAAGCATTATCCCATTTCAATTGAAAAAGAAAATATCTTTTCAGGAAGAAATCTAGTTCCGCTCCTATCATGGATTTATTTTTATTTTTGCTTTTTTGAATGTATGATCCCCGATAATCTTCTTTAACATTGTTTTTTTTCGATGGATCAGATCCAATATTTTTGTTATTTTGTGCATATGATCCAAGATCTCCTTGGACTGGCTGTTGTTTTTCTTCGTGATTTTTATTCTCTAATTCAAGAGATTTTTTTGGATTATATAATCTATCTTTTTTTTTCTTTGCGTTGATATTTTGACTAATGTTTTTATTTATATTAAATTTTAAAAGAAGTAAATTGATTGGTATGATCCACGGTTGAATCTTATATGTATTATAAAGTGACACAAATTCTGGTAAAAACCAAAGTTCTAGATTTGATATCGGACAATTTAGGATTTCTTCATTCATTCCCATCCAGTCCAAAAATGTTTTTGTTTGATTGGTTGGGCAGATTTGTTTATGAATCGGGGGATTCATAAACACTTTCTTATCCATTTTTTTTTTATCCATTTTATCAATTATTTGATAATAATTAGTCCGAGTCTTAGTATTTTTATTAATGTTGGCGCTGGCCCCGATATCTCTATTTCTCCATTCCTCAATATCGATCTTTTTTCTAAGACAAAAATTAATAGTTCTCCAATCAAAATATTTTCTATCCGGATTTTTATCCCTATCAATAATAGAATCTTCTCGTAGATAGTTTCCAAGATCTATATCTCTCGGCAAATAAAAAAGTTCGGGATTATAATTATTGTAATTATAGGAAATCCTTTTTGCCTGGTTTACTTGGAATGGCGACCCATAAATATATGAACCTTTCTTATCTTCATAATTCAGATATTTATTTGATAAAAGATCATATTTGTAGTTTTTTAATTTATCTTTTTGGTTCGGTAATGAATTTACTGCATATGCATAATTGTTTTCTTTCTTGTAATGAATTAATTGGTCTTTTTCATATGAATAAAAATTGGTTGAGTTTTTATTTTGAACCATCAAATTTTGATTGATTCTATTCCGCCAATTTTGCGGTACTAATCTAGACCATCTAGTCTGAGATAAATTGTATTTATAGTGATCATTACCCATTAACCAGCTTTTCCATTCATTCATTTTAAAACCGCTAAGTTTATTATACCTTGATTCGAAATAAAATATTCCGTGTGTTCCAAAAAAATCTTTTTTTATTCTATCCTTAATAAAAGGAATTGTTCCGTGATATTGAAATAAAAATTTCAAGTAATGCTTGTTGATAACTTGGGCTTGTGATAATTTGTAAAATACATATGCCTGTGACAACGAAGAAAGGTCACAAAAAATCTGCGAATTTTTATTTCTAATATTAGAAATAAACTTTTTTATAGTCGAAATAAAATAAATTTTATTTTTTTTATTTTTATCAATATAAAATCCTTTTTTATTTGTTTCATCATTGGAATTATCTGTTATTTTGTTTTTTAATTGAAGTAAAATTTTTACATGTATTCTGGGAATATTAATGATACGTAAAAAAATATCTTTGTATATCCTTTCAATAAACAAATAAAAAAAATAGTGATATTTGCGCATTAGTCGAGCACTTCTTCTTTTTAATATCTGCCAAATCTTTTTTGGTGATTCTAATCTTTTATCATCACAATTTGTTTCGTTAGGACTAATGTTTATATACGTAGTTATAAATATATTTTTTTTTTCTTTTGTTATTTTTTCGATTTGATTTCTGATTGTATTTGTCTTATCAGCTAGATCTTTCATCTTTTTTTCTGTCAGTGAATAATTTGTCCAATCCGCAGATCTAATTCGAATGGACGATTCATGATTTATATCATTACTTATTAGTGATTTTTTTTTTTTTGTATTCGATTCATATACTTCCCTCAATCCAAATAATGGAATTAGACTTGCTTTTTTAAGTTCTTTCATTATTCTTTTTATAAATCGAACTATTTTTCTAACCCATCTTGTTTTTTCTTTTGATACTTTTCGAAACCATTTTGCTCTTTCGTTTATAATTTTTAGGGCTAGAAAACGTTTTTTTTTCACTTTTATAAGTCTTTTTTCAAGTTGTTTCCAAATAGGTTCAAAAAAGGAAGGTAGTTGTCGGGGAGAACCAAAAGGTAA